ATTTTCTAGTAGTTCTCGCGAACGCGCGAGGGACTATCCTTTCTATCGCTTGCCCTTTCTTTTCACTCTCAAGACAAGGCTCTCTCTCTTTTATAAAGCGAAGCAAAGCGCATGGCGCTGAAAGCTCAATAAACACAGACGAACACGATGCAGGGCATAGCATAAATGAAACCGCTGATCATTTCATAAAACATATATGCTTGACCTTTCTCGATGCTTTTTTTGGGTGACTCACCAACCGACCCAGCAGTGATCGATGACAGAATGGTACGAACAAATCAAAGTCATCGGATTTGGTAGTTCTCCATGGACTTCTCTCTTTAGCCCTTTGTATATGTTCATAAATGGGTGTGCACCTCCAGATGGGCGGGGGCCGGCCCCCCACTCTCTTATCTTATGCAGCATTTATTAGCTTAGCTGGGTTGGGTGGATCGTGCAATAAGCCTCCCTCGACCCTCCTTTTATCATACGTCTTTATGAAAGCCTCTCGCCTTTCGAGATCCGGTCCATCATCAACTCAGTCAGATCTTCTTGTTTGCCCGCTTTGATTAGGCTTCCTTTAACGGATTTGATCGGCATTTCGTGCCTGCAGTCCTGCTGAATTCGACCTTTTATCAGGGTAGCGTAGTAAGGTTAGAGGCGCAACTAGAAGAGTGGGCCCTATTTCTATTTTTTGATCAATTCGATTGCAGTCTCCGAAGTCCTTCTTGATCGATGGTCCCCATTAGCATTAGTGCTAATTAGCAGCCGCTTTTTTTGGAAGGCGAGATACTTATGTGTGACCGCGGATTCCACGGTAGCAGTAGTTCTAGCTCTACATTAGGAGCAGGGGGGCTCTATCTAAAGGAGGTACGGACCCCTCCCATAGTACGGTACGATGCAGCTGAAAAACTTAATAGGCTACCGCGGCTCGCTTCGCTTTTGTTGCGGAGCTCACTGCTTTTGGAGTAGTGCTTGCAGCTTGCTGCTTTCTGTTCAAGCGGAGCTCGCTGTCTACTCCACGAGTCGCCACAGCTTCGCCTACGCCACTTGTATATAGACAACAATAGCGCCCAAGATTTGCCCTTCGCGTAGTTCATTGAACCTTCCAACTTCACTCCGTGGCCTGTGCTAAAGAAGCGTGTCTTAACTAATTCCTTTGAACTCATTTCACCTATTCTACCTCTCGATATCTCCTCACCTTGCACCTTTTCTTTCTTTTCCTCATCCCATGATCCTTTCCCATGTCGTGGAAGTGCAGCAGTGCTCCTTCATTCTTCATAACGACTATAACCAAGCTGCCAACCAATAAAGCAAGCACCTTCATGGACTGAGACCGTGGAAGCCCCGTTAGCACCTTAAGGCTGTCTTTATCCTGAGAACCCTCGGGAATATTCAGAGACTCGGCTAATGCTTCTAGGCCCACATTCGGAGACAGACCAAGCACCTCTCTTACCCACTCACTATCTAATAAACCGGACTGGCTTATTATCTGAATGAGATCGGAAAGAGAGGAGGTAGCCCAAATCTTCCAATAGGCGCATACGAAAGGTTCTGAAAGAATTGAAAAAGCTCTGAAAAATAAACAACCGGAACTACCAACAACGGAAGAACTAGCAACAGCGGGAGAAACCGTTTCTAACCTCAGCTTCACCCCCTTCCTCGGGATTCTTTCTTTGATGATATGCCCTAAGCCCCTTTCAGAAGACCGAAGTCATTGGTGCTTTGCATAAGGGGTAAGAGCGCCATAAAGACTATTGGTACCTATCATAGACTTGACTCATTTTATGGGCTTGAATTCCTTTCCCCGAGTTAGAGGGGTTTTCTGAAGGTCTTCCTCAAGGGCCACTTGGTTCTCAAAAAGACTGTTACCCCCGGCCAGAGTAGAAGTAGGCAAACGGATGTTTCTGGGGGGAACTACGGGAGACGGAGACAGGTGGTTAGGCGATATTCTAACTTCTGGCTCATCGCAATTCCATTTCTTAAAGTGCAAGTCCAGTTTTCTCTTTTTATGAAAGTGAAAGTCAGGTTAGCCCCTTCTTTAAATTCCAAAGATGCTCTTGCTGTTAAAGATTATTTTACCCTAAGGCTTCTCGCGGTCAGGCAAGCGTGGCAGAGCGTAGCATGTATCCAGCCATCCGAACTACTTACTGAAGGGCAAGCACCAACGAATTACTCACTTCATTCACAGCGCGGGGGAGAGACAGAGAGGGGTCAGTAATAACTCACAGCCGGGGTAAAAAGGTCCTACTTCCTTACTCACTCAAGTCATTGCTTTGACCGAACCATAGGCCGAAAAGAAAACATTTTTTAGATACTTGTTACAGGCCTGACCAAGAGCGCAAAAGAGCTTTATTTCTAATTAGAGTAAGGGCACGCCATTTGCAATGCCTTTTATTGCTTTCGACAGGACCCCCTTCCGACAGGAGAAAAAAGATTACGCCAATGCCAATTGCCAATGATATAGAGTTTCTAGCGATTACGACTATAAAGGGCAGGAGATGAATTAAAGAATCGTACTGCAACTGCTGAAGAGAGATCAGAGCTAGTACTAGAGGAAGCGATAGCGGACAAAAGAGCTCAGAGAGCAGTGCAGCTAAGCGGGAAGATCTGTGATCTATTTGAAAGAGCATATCGCAAAGACCGGTATATTGCACATACTGATTGATTGTATAGATTGAGTCTCAATTAGAGAGTTATGATATCTCTATAGTACCCCCGCCGATGAGACTTTCCAGCTCGAGGCTAGAAGCTACCAACACTTTAATACAAACAAAAACAGAAATCGGAATTCGTGGGGCCCGAGGCCTTACAGAAAAAGATCGATGAACGATTAAGCGAGACTTTGCCTTAGAGACCAATGAAATGAGACCAAGAAGCTTTATTACACAAAAGTTCTTTGAAGACCTTTTGCTTCTGCTTCCCTGCTTACTATTGCTATCACCTCAACTGCTTTGACCTGCTCACTTAGAGTGAAGATCAATAATGGGCGGAAAGGAGTTCACACAAGACCACAGAGCGAGAGAGAGAGCCTTCGCTTACCTGTTTAACCGTGCCCTCCTATCACACCTATCTCCCTTTTCCTTCAGTCACATCCAGTCTCAGTTCTGCTTCCAACTACCGATGGGGGAGAGCTTGGACGTATAGCAAGATTGAATAAGAGATATGGCATACGGGAATAGTATATGAAATCACAAAGGCTGGAAAGAGACTGGAGAGGAGCGTGGTTAATACTTAATAAAGCACCTTAGCAATTACTAGTAATGCCCCTATCGACCTCAGTCTTGTTTTTTGCTAGCTTTAGTCTAGAACTATACTATCTCATTAAACGTCGAATATCCCTATGATGCTAGCCAGTGAAAAAGGAATGAGTCTACTTCTTTCTTTGCTGGCTTGACTCCAGAACTAGTAGAGGAAGGAAGCGATGATCGGTCTATCCCATTAAGCGTAATCCCGCTAGCCAATGAAAGGACTACTCTTCTTGGACTGTGAGCGACGACACCAGATCAGAGCTAAGTGAGAGACGATAAATGCGATTAAACTGCTTTATAACTGCTCGATTTATAAGTCTTGCCTAAGTCCTAGACTTGAATGAAGCAGCCTGGCTGAAAGTCGTATTTGCTTTTGCTTTTCTTCTCTTGTTCTCTTTTCTTAGTTAGGCCCAAGAAAGTACAAGATATATTTGACTAATATACTAAGATGATAGCTAGAGACTAGAGATGAGAGTGCAGGATCTAGATTTGTAACAAATATTCGACTTTGCTTATGCAAATTGTTATGTACCAAAACCAAAGAATCTCGTCGATGGGATACAAAAAAAGAGGATCCTACTTCGCTCATGCACCGTCTTTTAACCCTCCTACCGCTGGTAAAGCTAGCAGTCTAATAAAATTTCTGCATGTTAAGACAGCACACTAGTACATTTTCATTGACCACTGAGACCAACCCCCAAGCCCGGTCTTTGAACTAATAAAGATGGCATAGTAGAAAACTTCAGACTGACTATCATCGCGCTTGAAGTCCACCCAAGAGAGTTCCCCGGCTTCTCGTGATGAGCGCAGCGCAGCAAACGGTGTTTGCGCCAGAGGAGGGTGGTGAGAACCGTTGAGCCATTGGCTTGCTGAGCTTTTCTGATTTGGGTTTCTCACCCACATCACCGAGAGGAGGGCTTTTTTCGTTATAGAAAAGAAAGGTCAATGAAAGGATTCAGTAATGACGCCATGCATCACCATTGAGTGCTGTGCTGAAGAGAAAAAACCGAAAAAAGTTCCCCACATTGGGAGAGAAAAGAGAAGACTGCGGTCAATGATCAATTGTGCACATCCTTTTTGGATGGTCGGCTTAGAGTGAAAGCATACGAACATAGACTTTGTGACTGACTTCGCCGTATAAGCATATTTTCACTGAAAGTCAGTCATTAGGGCTGCTTTTGCCCATGCCATGAATGAGAGTGAGTCCAGTCCATCTTCCTTCCTTTCAATGCTGTGTCCTCTACATTCGCTTCGTCCTCCGCTTTTGACTCCTCTACTGCGCAAAGATTTTGATCCCCCGTTTAGTGAGTCGTGAAAGCACCTACCTTATGTTTAGACGTATTGGTTTCAAGCCAAATAGAGAGTTTTGCGTGTGCCTGCTTTAGTAAGAGTAAGGAAAAAGCTTGAAAAGCGTACTTGCTTTAACAACGGAAAGAGGTTCCTTCAGCGGTTCAGCTTTAGGTCTCGGTTCAGGTGCTTTTCATGATTGTGGTGTTTGATTGGGCGCGGGCGTTCCTGTCCTTACTTAGAGGTCAAGTTGCCACCTGTCTATCGAAGGGGGATTTCCCAGCCTATCTCGGTATATGTTACCGAAAGAAGGAAGAAGAATCTAATGATTTCCCTAATTCTGTGAGAAAGAAAACCCAGTTTGTTAGAGCTGGGGCAGAGAAGCAATCAACAGAATGGGTCCCTGTTGTTCACAAGTGAAGGCACTGAACGGATCAAGATCTCGTAAATTCATTGTCTTTCTTGATTCAAATCAGAAAGAAC